CAATTAGATGTATTTTGAGGGGTATTAAAATGAATATTATCAATTAAAATAATTTATGGTTAGCTTGGTTGGACCAATAAAATGAAGTATCCAGGCTCCGTTTAGAAAAAAACCAATTGGTAATATATTTCTGATTATTAATACTTATATCATAGATCATAAAAGATTTTTTTGTTATTGAATAAGAGAATAATCTCAAACTTTTAATCAAACGAATAATATGATAAATACAATATGATAAATACGTCGAATATTTGGCAGAAGATATGAAATGAATTGAAAAAGAAGTAAGTCGTAGGAAAAGGGCGTAGTATTAGTAGCATTTGTCCTATATGTGCAAATCAAAATCGGTTTTTTTTACTCGGAGTAGAGCATAAACCTAAAAGAATTGAAAAAGCCCATTCAGGAACAAGAAAAAGACATCGCGATTTGGATTAGATCTCGATGAAACAATACATCAATGAGAAGTTAGTTCGATAAGTTTAATGGATTTTTTATAGGGAAAGAGTACAAAACTCATCTTTCTTGAAAAAGGGAAGAAAATCGTTAATAAATTCGAAAATGAAATTAGAAGGGTGTCCCGCTATGAAAAAAAAAAGAAAGAGGGCTGGAATCTACACATTGATTCTTTTTTTCGCAATTTTTGTTGAACCGTATGCATCAAAAGGTGCATGTACGGCTCTTAAGGGATACAAATTTTATCCTAATCAACCGACTTTATCGAGAAAGATTACTTTTTTTAGGCCAAGAGGTTGATAGCGAGATCTCGAATCAACTTATTGGTCTTATGGTATATCTCAGTATAGAGAATGATAACAAAGATCTTTATTTGTTTATAAACTCTCCCGGCGGATGGGTAATACCCGGGGTAGCTATTTATGATACTATGCAATTTGTGCAACCTGATGTGCATACAATATGCATGGGATTAGCCGCTTCAATGGGATCTTTTATCCTGGTTGGAGGAGAGATCACCAAACGTCTAGCATTCCCTCACGCTTGGCGCCAATGAGTTTTTTAAGAAAAAAAGACTATGCCTTCGCCATATAAAATATGAATATTAAGTAATAATAGCATGGCACTTCGAATTCGATATGCATTTTTTTTTAATCATAGATTATATATCGAAAGAGGAGTATGAAATTAGTATAAAATAAAGGGTATTCCCGATTTTTTCCGGGGCCTTTTCTGCGTCACAAACTTTTTTGTTTTCACCCTGAAGACTTTTAACAATATTTATGGTATTGTTATGAAAGAGTACGAAAAAACTTTGGGATTGCTGAATCACAAACGAGATAAATATATAAAAAGCAACGGAGCCATCATAGTATTTTTTAACTGTCCCGAAAGGAAGGATGGTAATTGGATCATTTGCCGACCCGGATCTGAGAAAATAAACCCTATATATATATATATTTTTTTTCTTTCTTTGATGGAAGGTCAAAGCGAATCCCATTGTGGAGCCGTATGCAATGTGCAAAAGACGCCTATGCCTGTACGGTTGCTCAATTCTATCTTTTTTTTTAATTCTTTATCTCTTCTCCTCACCTCATCATCCGAGATAGAGGAACCTTTTGTTTGTTATATCATCAGGGTAATGATACATCAACCTGCGAGTTCTTTTTATGAGGCACAAACGGGAGAATTTATCCTGGAAGCAGAAGAACTATTGAAACTGCGCGAAAGCATCACAAGGGTTTATGTACAAAGAACAGGCAAACCTTTATGGGTTGTATCCGAAGATATGGAAAGGGATGTTTTTATGTCAGCAACAGAAGCCCAAGCTTATGGAATTGTTGATCTTGTAGCGGTTGACTAAAAATAGCAGTAATCCTGCGCAAATCCGCAACTGGAGATTTTTTACTTAACTTTTTATTACTGGGTTTAATAATATTCTATTGATCTATTAAATAGAGAAGTAATTCATAAACAGCCGGTTAGGATCGATCTAAACCAGCCCATTCATTATGTATACGATTCAACATGCCAACTATTAAACAACTTATTAGAAACACAAGACAGCCAATCAGAAATGTCACGAAATCCCCTGCTCTTCGGGGATGTCCTCAGCGCCGAGGAACATGTACTAGGGTGTATGTGCGACTCGTTCAGATCCTCGCTGGGACAAACTAAAGGAAACCCATTTTCCAGTATCAATGATCAGTACCAGTGAAGAGGAAAAGGTGGAAGGAAAAAGGCCGTTCACTATCTAAAAAAAAGATCTATTATACCCTTCTATTGTATTGTGCTGAAATTTATGGTTTCCATTGGTGCAAATCCAATCATTTCCTTTTGGAATTGAAGATGAAAAAAAAAATTCCTCATTGGTAACAAATGGTTATCCATTAAGCGAGGGAAATCCTATTTTCAAAGCCGAAATCTGATGTCTCTACTCTTGCAAAAACGGACTAAGAGGGTCAGCTACCCAGCTAATCTTCATAATGAAATATCGTTACTGTATAGGTAGATCTCGTTGTGAAAGACCTAGGACTAGATAATTCATGGGTAGAGCCAAAGAATGTGAACTGTACAAGTTACCAATAGCATTGATTAAATGAAGTAAGGGGCTCCGGTGTATAGAGAGGACCTCACCGTTTAAGACGTAACCATAGAAACGATGGAACCCACTCTTTCTTTATTCATTTCTATTTATTACCTTTTTATGTTTTTTGATACCTGGTATCAATACAATTTCGTAGTTCGAGGCGAAATACCTATAAAAAAAGACAAATTGTGGTCGGGAAGGTTATAGTAGCAAAAGCCATTGGAATTTATATTTTATACATTGGAAGAATCCGTTTTGTTATTAATAAACTAGGAAAGAGGAAAAGAATAACTGAAAGAAAAGAAATCTATTAGTTATTCATTAAAATTCATTTATTCAATGACCAGAATTAGACAAGGATATATAGCTCGGAGACGTAGAGCAAAAATTCGTTTATTTGCATCAAGCTTTCGGGGGGCTCATTCAAGACTTACTCGAACAATTATTCAACAGAAAATAAGAGCTTTGGTTTCGTCTCATCGAGATAGAGATAGGCAAAAGAGAGATTTTCGTCGTTTGTGGATCACTCGAATAAATGCAGTAATTCGCGAGAATGGGGTATCCTATAGTTATAGCAGATTAATACACAATCTGTACAAGAGACAGTTGCTTCTGAATCGTAAAATACTTGCACAAATAGCTATATTAAATAGGAATTGTCTTTATATGATTTCCAATGAAATCATAAAATAAGTAAATTGTAAGGAATCCGACACAATATTTTAAATGGAGTTTCGCTGGAGAATGAACTCCGGGAAGGTAGAGTAGAAATTAATATGAAAAAAAGAATATGATAAAGTCGCTCAAAATAAAATCAGTGAACACGCCGAATAGTCAATAAAAAAAATTTCTTCTTACCCATTCTTGTTTTTTTCTTACAATACGACAATCCAATCTGGATCCTCGAATTTTTCGAACAAAACATCAATCTGTGTTTGAGTTCAAATTGGAATTTTGATTCAATTGAAGAGTAAGCTTATTTTTTATTTATTTCTGGTTCTAAGACCAATAGTTCTGACGGTCGACTCGCCTCTTTCAAATTGTTTTTCATTATTAAGAAAAGGTAACAAAGATAAAATACGAGCTTGTTTTATAGCAATAGTAATTAATCTTTGTTGTTTTAAGGTCAACCTATTTACCCGTCTAGATAATATTTTTCCCTGTTCACTAATAAATCGACTAATTAAACTCATGTTTCTATAATCAATTCGATCCCCCGATTGGATCGGGGGCAAACGCCTACGAAAAGATCGCTTGGATTTAAGAAAGAATCGCTTGGATTTATCCATGGTTTGTTTATTCCTTATCCCGAAAACCCTATTTCAATCTCATCAAAAATGATTTAGGATTAAAAAGGGGGATTTGATTTGGTTTTTTTATATTTTTTTTCTTTTTTATTTTAATATTAAAATATTTATATTAATATTTTAATTGAAGTTATATTTTTAAGTTCTATTATAGATTTAAGCTATATTATAGAAATCTTGTTCTATATCTAATATGGTATTTCTAAATAAGGTATTTCTATATAATAATATATAGTATATAGGTCCCCTTTCCTGTTCCTGTAAAGTGACGCACAGACACCTGGATTCGATCTATTTCTTTATCTCCCCGTGAATTGTATGTTTGTAACAATAGGGACAGAATTTTCTCAATTCTAATCGACTAGGAGTATTGTGTCGATTCTTTTGAGTAATATATCTGGAAATACCCGTTGATTCTTTATTAACACCCTTTCGAACACAATTAGTACATTCTAAAATAACCGTTACGCGGACTTCTTTACCCTTGGCCATGAACCCCCTTTCTTTAAGTTTTTGATGAGTTTTTGATTCAACCAACTCTTCGATTTTCCGATTTAAAGGGAAGGAAAAAAAAAAAAAAAATAGAAGTTGCTAACTCGAAATTTTGAAAGATTATTTCGTTGCAACCACAACCCAATATAATAATTAATAGTAATATTTATTTACTATTACTTATTAATTAAAAAAATGATTTCGAACTCTATTCAGTTCTATTTAGAATAGAATTCTATTCTAAGTCGAAGTATAGTATTTCTTTTTACTATCTTCTATGATATTCTTGTCTTAGACACATTTCGATTTCCGTTTTCACTAGATTATTTATCAATTGAATTGAAGAACCCGAATTTTGACGAGGTTGAATCTACTTTGTAATTTCTCTTTCCTCTTTTCTTTATTCTACTTATCTTCTTTATTTGAGTTAATTGTAAGTAATTCTATTTTATCTAAAAGAAAAGAGGGGGAGGGATTAGTCACAGATCTTTTGATTCTCTCTCTAATCTTCTTCACCCCTTCCCATGTCAATAACTAGAATGAAAAAAAAGGGAATGTCAACGCATCCGGGAATAAGCGATTGATCTCTATCAATAGACCTGCTAAAGCCCCGAACCATAGAGTACTTAGTACCGGTGCCACGGAAAGATATGTTTTTAGATCTCGCATTGAAAATCCTCCTTCTTTATTCTTTTTTGTAATGTATAATGTTAATACATATATGATCAGCTGTATATGTAAGTAGTTAAGGACCCCTTGTATTTGTACACGGAATTCCTAATTCCAATTGAAATGTACACCGATTCGGTAGATAAGATTTTCCCTTTCTGAAAACCGAAAAATACATCCCTTTTATCTGAGCATTCCAAAAAAATCATCATTTTTTAGTTTTTTTTACGATGGGTTTCATATTCATATATTTCATAATATATATTATTAAGATATTCTTAGATAATATATATATCTAATAATAAAGATTAGATAATATCTATTAGAATATATATTAGATATATAAACCTTCTACTATTATTATATCTTATATGAGACAAAAAAAAAAGAAAAAAAAATGGCAAGATAACTTGTATGTATATCAACGGATATAAAAAATGAGGATTTGGAAAACAAGACAAGGATTCTCTACAATGACACTGTAGACCAATTGAAAGGGATGTAGCGCAGCTTGGTAGCGCGTTTGTTTTGGGTACAAAATGTCACGGGTTCAAATCCTGTCATCCCTACCTATTACTTCTCCTCTGAGCAGTAATGAAATCGATTAAAATCGTGCATACATAATCTTTTTTTATAGTATATCATTTTATACTATATCATATAGTATATGATACTATATGCATACAAGATGTATTGGGGTTACAAAACAAAATACTCTTCCTTATAGTCTTATCTATTGTGATAAGAAAGCGCTCTTAGTTCAGTTCGGTAGAACGTGGGTCTCCAAAACCCGATGTCGTAGGTTCAAATCCTACAGAGCGTGATTCGGGTCTTGGTTACTTGGTTAGGTTAAGCCCAAAATGACACTCAAAAAATGGAACAGGAATCTTAATTTGACCTCCCGTGAATTAAAGAAAAGAGGAGGTCAATCAAAAAAAAGATGTTAATTAATCAAAAGTCCAACTGATCGCCACGTCTGTATTGTAAATATGCAGTTACAAATAATCCAGCTAAAGTAATAGGAATTAGACCTAAGACAATTCCAAATAGAAAAACTTCAATCATTTCAATTTGTTTGAAAGGGAAAAAGGAGAGGTAATATCTATCCCTAAATAGTAATCCGGATTGTCCATCAATCTCAATGACCACTAATTCGAAATTGATGCGGTAAGTAACTATAGAATATATGAATACTTACAAAAAGATTTCTTTTTTTGAGTTGTATTCATGCAATTAATTTCAAATAAGTCGTATCTTGGTCAGACCAATAAATAGAGCTGAGGTTATAGTTAAAGCCGCTAGTAGAAAACCGAAAAAACTAGTTATAGTAAGCATGAAGATGAAGGGGCTAAATGAAATATGTTCTTTTTATACATATGCTTATAAAGCACTTTCCTAAGTTCAAGTTTTGAAAGGTACTAAGAAAAAATACCAATTGAAGTGAAAAAATAAGTTCACGTGACAGTTGTTAACTCATCAATCATTATAGACAGTATTAACAAAAAGAGAGAAGGAGGGGAGTAAAAAAAGAAATCAATTAATCATTTGTAACATCTACCCATCCCGTGATTCCGAATCACGGGATTGATTAGACAACTCTTGAGTAAACTAATATTAAAAAAGAAAATAATAATAAGTAAGAAAGACGTCATGTAACTTCATTCAAAAAATGAAACTTTCTTTGAATTCATATGGAACAAAATTAGAAAATCATTTCTATTTTAATCTTTTTTTTTTAATCGTATCGATTTGATTTTATTTTAGAATAAAAAGTGACCTTATAATACCTCTCGTTTGAGATATTATATGAATGAACCTACTATTGATTTTATGCGTAAAAATGAAAACAAATCAAATAAAGTAAATGTAAATAAAGGAAAAGGTATTGCAGGATCAGATCAATTACGAAAATAAAATCTTTATTTTCGTCCAACTATAGTCTGAGACTCGTAATTACTATAATTTTTTCCTTTCTTTTCTAAGTTCTACATTTTTTCTATATTTATTAGAAATTGTCTTTTCATACCATAAATCCCGACCTTCGTAATTAGTTCAAGAAACAACCTTTCGATTTAATACAACAAAACAATGTGTGCATCACAATTATTGATTATTACAATTCTATTCTATTTTTTTTTCGTTGTTCTCTTTTTTTTTATTATATTAATACTATTGATTCTTCTTATTTCTTACTCTACGAATAACCAATTCCTCTTAAATAAAATGAAAAAAAAAAGATTCCAACAAAAACTTCTACAGTTTACAGCTAAAAAAAGGAGATTTTTCAATTTCGCATCTAATTGAATTATCGAAATATGATAATCTCCTTTATGAATTATTAGAAAGCAACCTATTGGATTCAATTCACGTTTTATCCTATCTTAAGTTTTCTAGTCCGAGGCCAATAAAGGAGAGAAAGAAATCTTATACTACAGAAATTTGATAAATTAGATATTGAATGGTACATACATGATTCTACATCAACAA